GAGATCAGAAATTGTTGAACAAAGAACAAGATGTTTCTTTTGTTCTTTCCAGGCAATCGGAAAATCAAGAAATAGGAAATCTATTCAAGATAATTATGTATTTACAAAAATTACAAAATACTGTCTCAATTCATCCTATTTTATCAGATTCAGGATGTGATATGGTTCCGAAGGATGAACTGGATAGTTCCAATAAGATTTCATTCTTGAACAAAAATACACTTTTTGGTTTATTTCATCTATTCCATGACCGGAACAGGGGGGGATACATGTTATACCGCGATTTGGAATCAGAAGAGAGATTTCAAGAAATGGCGGATCTATTCACTCTATCAATAACCGAGCCTGATCTGGTGTATCATAAGAGATTTGCTTTTTCTATTGATTCCTCCGGATTGGATCAAAAACCATTTTTAAATGAGGTATTCAACTCCAGGGATGAATCGAAAAATCAATCTTTATTGGTTCTACCTCCTCTTTTTTATGAAGAGAATGAATCTTTTTATCGACGGATCATAAAAAAATGGGTCCGGACCTCTTGCGGGAATGATTTGGAAGATCCAAAACCAAAAATAGTGGTATTTACTAGCAACAACAAAATGGAGGCAGTCAATCAATATAGATTGATCCGAAATCTGATTCAAATCCAATATAACACCTATGGGTACATAAGAAATGTATGGAATCGATTCATTAAAAAGAATCGATTCGATCGCAACTTCGAATATGGAATTCAAAGGTATCAAATAGAAAATGATACTCTGAATCATAGAATTCTAATGAAATATACGATCAACCAACATTTCTCAAATTTGAAAAAGAGTCAGAAGAAATGCTTCGATCCTCTTATTTTGATTTCTCGAACCGAGAGATCCATGAATCGGGATCCTAATGCATATAGATACAAATGCTCCAATGGAAGCAAGAATTTCCAGGAACATTTGGACCATTTCATTTCTGAGCAGAATAGCCGTTTTCAAGTAGTGTTCGATCGATTACGTATTAATCAATATTCGATTGATTGGTCTGAGGGTATTGACAAAAAAGATTTGTCTAAGTCACTTTGTTTCTTTTTTTCCAAGTTTCTTCTCTTTTTGTCTAACTCACTTCCTTTTTTCTTTGTGAGTTTCGGAAATATACCTATTCATAGGTCCGAAATCCACATCTATGAATGGAAAGGTCCGAATGATCCACTCGGTAATCAGTTGTTAGAATCAATAGGTCTTCAAATCGTTCATTTGAAAAAGTGGAAACCCTTCTTTTTGGATAACTATGATACTTCCCAAAAATCGAAATCCTTGATCAACGGAGGAACAATATCGCCATTTTTGTTCAATAAGATACCAAAAAGGAAATCTTTTGATAACACGGATTCCTATTTCTCAATGAAATCCCACGATCAAGACAATTGGCTGAATCCTGTGAAACCATTTCATAGAAGTTCATTGATATCCTCTTTTTATAAAGCAAATCGACTTCGATTTTTGAATAATCGATATCACTTCTGCTTCGATTGTAACAAAAGATTCTCTTTTTTTGTGGAAAAGGCCTGTATCAATAATTATGATTTTACGTATGGACAATTCCTCAATATCTTGTTCATTCGCAACAAAATATTTTCTTTCTGCGGCGATAAAAAAAAACAAGCTTTTTTGGAGAGAGATACTATTTCACCAATCGAGTTACAGGTATCTAACATATTGATGCCTAACAATTTTCCGCAAAGTGGTGACGAGGGGTATAACTCGGACAAATCCTTCCATTTTCCAATTCGATCCGATCCATTCGTTCGTAGAGCTATTGGTTCGATCGCGGACATTTCTGGAACACCTCTAACAGAGGAACAAATAGTCAATTTTGAAAGAACTTATTGTGAGCCTCTTTCAGATATGAATCTACCAGATTCAGAAGGGAAGAACTTGCATCAGTATCTCAATTTCAATTCAAACATGGGTTTGATTCACACTCCATATTCTGAGAAATATTTATCATCCGAAACGAGGAAAAAACGTAATCCTTGTCTAAAAAAATGCCTTGAGAAAGGGAAGATGTATAGAACCTTTCAACGAAATAGTGCTTTTTCAACTCTCTCAAAATGGAATCTATTCCAAACATATATAATACCATGGTTCCTTACCTCGAAAGGGTACAAATATCTAAATTTCCTATTTTTCGATACTTTTTCATTGCCGATACTAAATAGCAGCCAAAAATTTGTATCCATTTTTCATAATATTATCCATGGAATATCATGGCGAATTCGTCAGAAAAAATTGTGTCTTTCACAATGGAATCTGATAAGTGAGATTTCGAGTGAGTATTTCCATAATTATCTTCTGTCCGATGAAAATATTCATGGAAATAATGAGTCACCTTTGATATCAACACATCTAAAATCGCTAAATATTCGGGAGTTCCTCTATTCAATCCTTTTCCTTCTTCTTGTTGCAGGATATCTCGTTTGTACACATCTTCTCTCTGTTTCTCGATTCTATAGTGAGTTATATACAGAGTTCGAAAAGGTCAAATCTTTGATGATTCCATCATACATGATTGAGTTGCGAAAACTTCTGGATAAGTATCCTATATCTGAACAGAATTCTTTCTGGTTAAAGAATCTATTTCTAGTTGCTCTGGAACAATTGGGAAATTCTCTAGAAGAAAGACGAGGTTCTGCTTCTGGCGGCAACATGCTATGGGGTGATGGTCCCGCTTTTGGGGTCAAATCAATATTTTCTAAGAAGAAATATTTGAATCTCATCGATCTCATAAGTATCATACCAAATCCCATCAATCGAATCGCTTTTTCGAGAAATACGAGACATCTAAGTCATACAAGTAAAGCGCTCTATTCCTTCATAAGAAAAAGAAAAAACGTGAATAGTGATTGGATTGATGATAAAATAGAATCCTGGGTCTCGAAAAGTGATTTGATTGATAATAAAGAAAGAGAATTCTTGGTTCAATTCTCTACCTTAACGACAGAAAAAAGGATTGATGAAATTCTATTGAGTCTGACTCATAGTGATCATTTCTCAAAGAATAACTCTGGTTATCAAATGATTGAACAACCGGGAACAATTTACTTACGATATTTAGTTGACATTCATAAAAAGTATCTAATGAATTATGAGTTCAATACATCCTGCTTAGCAGAAAGACGGATATTCCTTGCTCATTATCAGACAATCACTTATTCACAAACCTTGTGTGGGGCTAGTCGTTTTTCTTTCCCATCTCATGGGAAACCCTTTTCGCTCCGCTTAGCCCTATCCCCGCCTCGGGGTATTTTAGTGATAGGTTCTATAGGAACTGGACGATCCTATTTGGTCAAATACCTAGCGACAAACTCCTATGTTCCTTTCATTACAGTATTTATTAACAAGGTCCTGGATATCGATCCTATTTTTGATGATAGTAACGATATTGATGATAGTGATAGTGACGAGGATCTTTTCGAAACTGATGATAGTGATATTGATGATAGTGATATTGATGATATTGACGATATTGATGATAATGAAGATATCGACCGTTACCTTGATACGGAGCTGGAGCTTCTAACTATGATGAGTGCGCTACCTATGGATATGATGCCGGAAATAGACCGATTTTATATCACCCTTCAATTCGAATTAGCAAAAGCAATGTCTCCTTGCATAATGTGGATTCCAAACATTCATGATCTGAATTTGAATGAGTCGAATGACTTATCCTCCGGTCTATTAGTGAACTATCTCTCTAGGGATTGTGAAAGATCTTCTACTAGAAATATTCTTGTTATTGCTTCGACCCATATTCCCAAAAAAGTCGATCCCACTCTACTAGCTCCGAATAAATTAACTACATGCATTAAGATACGAAGGCTTCTTATTCCACAACAAAGAAAGAACTTTTTCACTCTTTCATATACTAGGGGATTTCACTTGGAAAAGAAAAAGTTCCATACAAATGGATTCGGGTCCATAACTATGGGGTCCAATGTACGAGATCTTGTAGCACTTACCAATGAGGCCCTATCAATTGGTATTATACAAAAGAAATCCATTATAGACACTAATATAATTAGATCTGCTCTTCATAGACAAACTTGGGATTTACGATCTCAGGTAAGATCGGTTCAGGATCATGGGATCCTTTTCTATCAGATAGGAAGGGTTGTTTCACAAAATGTACTTCTAAGTAATTGCTCCATAGATCCTATATCTATCTATATGAAGAAGAAATCATGTAACGAGGGGGATTCTTATTTGTACAAATGGTACTTCGAACTTGGAACAAGCATGAAGAAATTAACGATACTTCTTTATCTTTTGAGTTGTTCTGCCGGATCGGTCGCCCAAGACCTTTGGTCTATACCCGGACCTTATGAAAAAAATGGGATCACTTCTTATGGACTCGTTGAGACTGATTCTGATCTAGTTCATGGCCTATTAGAAGTAGAAGGTGCTCTGGTGGGATCCTCACGGACAGAAAAAGATTGCAGTCAGTTTGATAATGATCGAGTGACATTGCTTCTTCGGTCCGAACCAAGGAATCCCTTAAATATGATTCAAAAAGGATCTTCTTCTATCGTTGATCAGAGATTTCTCTATGAAAAATCTGAATCGGAGTTTGAAGAAGGGGAAGGAGTCCTTGACCCGGAACAGATAGAGGAGGATTTATTCAATCACATAGTTTGGGCTCCTAGAATATGGCGCCCTTGGGGCTTTCTATTTGATTGTATCGAAAGGCCCAATGAATTGGGATTTCCCTATTGGGCCAGGTCCTTTCGGGACAAGCAGATGATTTATGATGAAGAGGATGAGCTTCAAGAGAATGATTTGGAGTTCTTTCAAGAGAATGCTCCGGAGTTCTTGCAGGGTGGAACCATGCAGTACCAGACACGAGATAGATCTTCCAAAGAACAAGGCTTTTTTCGAATAAGCCAATTCATTTGGGACCCCGCGGATCCACTCTTTTTCCTATTCCAAGATCAGCCTTTTGTCTCTGTGTTTTCG